GAGATTATTATTTCAATTTTCATTTTAATTAAATTTTTCAATTTATGAAAATGAAAACCAAGAACTAAGAATTTATGTTGGATCGGCACTAGATATATAATTGACATATATACAAAAGAGTGTAGGCGGACGAATAAATTAAAAAAGAAGTATAAAAATCCCAGGTTTATTCAATTAATATCAATCAATATAAGTATTAATATTAAGTACAAAGTAAAAAAAGCAAGCTTAACCCTTTGCTTTTTTATTTGTTCATCGAATTCCAATGAAAAATAAAAAACACCCATTGACATGACAATAATATCAAAAATTTAAGACCAAATTGTTTATTCTCTCGATATTTTTCTCATCTATTACATCAATAAAACCAATAAAATAGATTTTTATCGTTATAAAAGACGACATTCTATAAGTAGAAAAAAGAAATTAAATATGATATAAATTGAAAAGGGGAAAAAAAGCAAAGAAAAGATTATACAAAAATCTATACAAATCATCCACACCTTACCTTCTTTAATTTATATATATTTATATTTCATTAATTTAATTTTGTTTGGTGATTAAGGCGAAGTTCTATAAAAACCCCCGCCTTCTTTGAAATATCATAAACAGTTCCTGTAGGCTGAGCGCCTTTTTCAAGAAAATATAGAATAACAGGAACGTTTAAATAAGTTTGATTCTTTATCGGATCATAAAAACCCACTTTCCGAAGAGCTCTTCCTTCTCTTCGGGATCGAACATCAATTGCAACGATTCGATAAATGGCTCATTGGGATAGATGTAGAGAAACCCCCCCGAGAAACGTATAAGAAGTTTTCTCCTCGTACGGCTCAAGAAAATTCAAGTTATGTTTATATACAAAATTAGAATGGCAAATAGATCCATAAAATCATCAAATCAATTAGACCAAGAATTCTCTTTCTTTATTATATGATTTAAATACTTGTTTCTTACTCTTTCCCCAACAAAAAAGGATTTTCATATTTGTAATTTGCACTCTCATAACTCAAGTTGTATAACTCGCAAAGAAAACCTTTTAAGTATTTCATTTATTGATTATTGAGCGGTCTCTAATCCCTTTTTTATCTGTCTCCTTTCGAATCTATTTTGATTTAATCGAGTTCTAGTTGTTAAGACAATTGAAAACGGTATTTCCTTGTTCTAGGATCCTTTATCTTTGCCTTGAATCATTAGGTTTAGATATTACTTCGGTGATAGTTAATCGTTTCAAAATGGCAGCAACACACCATTTTTTGTGATTTCTTTCTATCAAACAATCATATGAATGGTTGATTCTTGTGTAATACACTTTTGATTTGAGCGAAAGGATTTTACCAATTCCAAAAGATTTTACTTTTGAATTTGAAACTTACTTGAATTTGATCCTTTAGATTTCTATATCAAAAATAGACTTACAAAGTTGTCTCAATTTATTAATTGATACTAACCCTAGATTCTTGCCTCCGAAAAACGAATCAATACGTTCTGCTCGAGCTCCATCATGTATGATACGGTTTATATTACAACCCCCCCCCAAAAAAAAAATGAGAGTTCTAGTGAACAGAACAAACGATGTCGAGCCAAAAGCACTTTCATTCCTAATATAATAATAAAAAGTGGTGGATGTAAGAATCCACAGTGGATCGTATCCTTCAAGTCGCACGTTGCCTTCTACCACATCGTTTTAAACGAAGTTTTACCATAACATTCCTTTAGTTTGGAACCAGTATGTAATTAATTCCATTATGAAATTATGAATAGTCATTGGTTCGATCAATACCTAGTAATCTATACTTTATTTTTTTTTCCTTCTATATGAAATAGAGTTTCTGAAGAAGTCTAAGCATTAACCCCAGAAACATATATTTATAAATATTAAAATAGATAAATCTATATAAATCTATAATATCTTAAAATATTATAAATACTAATTATAAATAATAATAACACGAATAAAATTCAAACAAATAAATAAGTTCTCTTTGAATCTGGATCTTCAAGTAACCTGATAGGATAAATTCACCAATTTCACACTTCTTCAAGTACTAAGAACTCCTAAGAAATCATCAATTTAATCTAATTGATTGAAAATTTTCTGACCTCCATATCATTATTTGAATAAGATTTTATAGTTTATAGTTTATAGTAAGACCACATTGCATTTTATCATCATACGAGAAAGATAAATCCAGATTTGTATTAAATCATCAATGATTAAAAAAATCCAATTTCTTTTTTTAATGAAATAGTGGATAAAGAATGATGTAAAAGAAGATTTAGGTTGCTATATATTTTATTTTTTTTTCATACTGATTGAAAAAAAAAAGAATTGAAATAAAAAACTATGGAATCTATGTATGTATCAGATAGACTAAACTATTGTTACTGAAAGAAATTCTAGCTATTCTATATTTAATATTTATAGATCACAAATAGATTCTATTACATCTGCGTGTTATTTGAATTCGATTCAATTTGTGAAAAAGATATGATTCAGAGAAGACTCATTAAGAATAAGAATTCAATTTTATAGCTTCAAAAAAGTAACCTTTATTCTGATATAATATATATATATTATATATATCAAATATTCTATGATTCATATGGGTTAAGTATATGATATTATCATACTGTTTTGGATATGTGGACGGATATGCTCTGGGACGGAAGGATTCGAACCTCCGAATAACGGGACCAAAACCCGTTGCCTTACCACTTGGCCACGCCCCATTTACATTTATACTTGACACTAATAAACACTAATATTGTTATTGGTTGTTCGTCAACTTCAGTCTAAATATCTTAAATATCTATAAAATAAATTAGATTCTTGATAGAATTGTGCTATGTGTAGATATAGAATTAAACTGATGAATTTATTGATCATTACATCTAATTCAATTAAGATATTGTATGAAAGTATGATTTATTCTATTCACTTTTGATTTGAGAGTTGAAGTTGAAGGAGTTTTGATTGGACGAGTTCAAATCAAAGAAGTTCTTTTGGTCTATCTAATTTATTTTTATTAATTTTCCCTTCTATCAATAACTCAACTTATTAATAACTCAATCAAAATAAATACAATTATCCTCAAGAACAAAATGGTTTTTATGCTTAATATATTTAGTTTGATCTGTATCTGTCTTAATTCTGTCCTTTATTCAAGTAGTTTTTTCGTCGCCAAATTGCCTGAGGCCTATGCTTTTTTCAATCCAATCGTAGATGTTATGCCAGTAATACCTGTGCTATTTTTTCTCTTAGCTTTTGTTTGGCAAGCTGCTGTAAGTTTTCGATGAGATTTTTAATACTGTCCTAGACAAATTGCTGATTTATTCGAAAAAAAAAAATTTACCAATTGATAAGATCAGATAAGTCTTAAAGTATCTGTGAAACCTCGAGTCAAATATTGAAATTCTGGTATAACCATAATAAATCGGGATCACCACGTTTCACTTCCTTATTCTGACTTTTTCCATTGCAAAACCTCTTGGAGTCTTACACAATTTGTGGGTATGAAAGAATATTTTTGGTAATGAAAAAATACACTTTATTTATATGAAAAAAAAAAATATTATAAATTAATTTTTTGAAAATTCTTTTCTATTTCTCATCTCAAATCAAAAGAACTTTAGTTTATTTATTGGTGTCAAAATAAAAATAGAAACATACATACTAGGATATGCGGTATAAAATACAAATATACAAATAGAGAATCTATTCTCTTTTTTCCTAAAAAAATAATTCTTGGAGATTGTGTAATGCTTACTCTAAAACTATTTGTTTACACGATAGTAATATTCTTTGTCTCTCTATTCATCTTCGGATTTCTATCTAATGATCCGGGACGTAATCCTGGACGTGAAGAATAAAAATAAATAAGGTTTTTTTTTTTTACTCGATTTTGAAATGTTCTGAAATGTTCTTAGTAGGATTTTAGCTACTTCACATTTTTAACTATATAATTTTAACTATGATATAAAATAACTAAAAAAACTTAAATAAAGAACTAACTCACGAAAAATTTGAAAGGAAACAAAAAGTTATCGACGAAAACGGAAAGAGAGGGATTCGAACCCTCGGTACGAAAAACTCGTACAACGGATTAGCAATCCGACGCTTTAGTCCACTCAGCCATCTTTCCCCCAATTGAAAAAGGATAATTATTATGTTACATAAGCAAAATTAGGGCTTGAAAAAGGCCCCTTTCTTTTTCTTTAGTTTATTTATAGTTTTGTTTTTCAACTAATATAATATTTAAAACTAAATAATAATAAATAAAATACAAAGGATCCCTCTTTGATTTTGTCCAAAGAAACCTTTTCTTTACACGGCTTGGCCTGGTCAGTACCTAGCTGGGCCGGGCCTCTTTTGTTCCAAGGAATCAAATTAAAATGATTTATTTAATTTTAATTTGAAAACACAAATTCTTATTATTGATATTGAAACAATCATAATAAGGACTATTTCGGTTCCTTTGCTATTTTGATATATAATCAAAATGTCAGTTCCTATCTTAATTTCTTAGCTTTATCTTTTATTTACTTTTTTTTTCAGTAAAAAATCAGTTAAAGTAAACAAATGTAAATAAAAAAAATAAGATAAGAAAACAAATGAACTATGAATTTTTGAACAATGCATTTTTATGTTACGGCTTAAATAGTTTTGTCAACCCATATCCGTCAAAAAACTCCAGCAAAAGACTTGGTATTTAGTTATTTAAATGAGTTCTCTTTTCCTAATCTCTTAAGTCCTCGGGTTAACGCTCTAATTTGCATGATTCTTTTTTGATCCTATACTTTTGATTACGACCAAGTTTCTTGTTCGACAAAAAGTCGATTTATATACAATAATCGGATTGTAGCGGGTATAGTTTAGTGGTAAAAGTGTGATTCGTTCTGTTAATCCCTTAACAGTTAAGGGGTCCCTCGGTTTGATTAATAACCCATTCCGATCAAAACAAAAACTTTATCTCGTAAAAAGGATTTAAGCCTTTACCTTT